TATCCAACAAAAAGTCTTTCGAGTTTCCATAGTCCAATCTTCATCCCAAAATTTCTACAATAAATGGGGTAAGTTGCTAGTATAGTTTCCTATCCACGATTCTGCTAGTTACTGGGGAATAATTTAAATGGAATAATATTTTATTGGAATAATATAAATATAAGATAAAATTAACCTCCCAAATGGGGTGAAATAGAAAGCCTAAGTGCGATTTTTGATGATTTAGTTAGATACAACTACAAAGTAACAAATGTTTCTAATTAGATTAATTAATTAGATTAATATATTAATATTTTAGTAGATCCTCTATCAGTCATTCATTGAATGATAAATAACTACAAGTGAAGGAGATACGCGATTTAAATAACGAAAAATCCAATATTTAAAAATGGTATCCAGAATGACGGGAAAAGTGGAAACCAAACCAGATACAATTTCATCATTATGAACAAATCCAAAATGTTTGTAGACAGAGCCAACCATTAGTTCCCAACCGTGGGGTGAGTGGAATCCGATACATAAATCCATTAATAAAAGAATAGAAAAAGCTTTGACTGTGTCGCTTAAGTTATATAGGAATTTCTGGGCCGAAGAGTTAAGACTAATAAGTTCTTGATTACCTAAAAGAAAAAAACCGCTTAGAATAAAAAAACAGATTATATTTGTTGATAAGTTCAAAATCGTATGGATCCCATCTTCATTATGTATCTTGATTAATTGAACCATTTCTTTTTGGATTCCTATACGCAGTTTTTGTAGATGTGTTTCCGAGTATTCTTCAATTATTTCCTCCAAGACAAGGAGTTCCTCTAGTTTTATGCATTTTTCTAGAATTCCCCTTTCTTGAATATCATTCAAAAAAATTTCGGATTCCCCAGCATTCCACCACTTAGTGACCCAAGATTCCAGGCTTTTATTAAATGAGAGAGAAAAAAGGTAACAGGGCAAAAATACTAGAAATAGAAACTTTAACGAGGAAGGAAATGCTTTCTTTTTTGTCATTTTTTGATCGGTGAATTGTTAATCAACCCACCTCTTTTGTTGACTCTATGCAATCGAATATTTATTTCACGCATGAGTTATATACAAGATATGAAACCTATAAATTCAATTGATTTTCTTTGTTGTTATTGAATCTAGAAAGAATAGAGAAATCAACTAAGAAATCACTTCGAATGAAGAAATACTAACCAAATATTGTTTCGCGAGATCTCAACTGGTCAATAATTGTCTCCTTTGGATGAAGGATGAAAAAAACCCACCCTAAGTAATGAATATTAGTTAAATTATGAGACAAAAGAACTCTCATTGTATCAAAAATAGCCAATAAAAAAAAAATTCACGGATTACTCATAGTCAGGAATAAAATAATTAATAATTGACGAAAAGAGATTACGACAAAAGAGAACCAAAATTGTCTAGTGATGAGGTTGAATTGTTCTTTTTGGATTGTTTATTAAGGAACACAAAATAAAGGATAAAAAGAAACATCGATTAGAAAAAAATTACAAGATAGGATTTATCTGGATCTAAAGGAGTAATTTCAACAATTATTAAACTTAACAAAAAAGAAAAAAATTTCTTTATTAGGAATTTTTTTGATTTGTTACTTGTTTAAATTAAATTTCATGTGGATTTGCATACGTATAAAAAACTATAAAAAAGTTTCATTTTATGGTTGTTCCATACGCTTTGGCTCGAATGAGACTTTACACCTAAATTTTGTTATGTTATCGAAAAAGGAAGATTCTTTTCATTTCCTTTTTATCTCCTGCTGAGTAAAGGCCTCTTTATTTCCACATTTATCAAAATACTTCAAGCGGTACACGCAAGAAATAGGCCAATTCAGCAGCCTTTTGCTCAATTTCTCGTGGAATCAAATTATCATCAGTAAGAGTTAAAGGAATGGACCCCTGTCCGCGGATGTCCATATAAAGAACACGACGAGCAAAAATACCCTCTTTAACTTCTATTCGAATCGACTGAATATCTTTTAGAAGGAATTGGAGGAATATGCGACGATTTTTTCCAGGGAATCCCCAACGAAAAACACATACTATGCCTTCCCTTCTATCGAATCGATCATAACCACTGCCCACATTCCAGGAAATTGTGCACCACAAATAGGAACTAATAAAGAGACCCGAGATTCCGTAGAAAGACATTACGAGCCCTTGCGGAAAAAAAGATATCCAATTTCTACCAAGATAACTCGAAGTTCCAACGAATAGGAATCCTAATGAACTTAAAAAAAGGATAAAGGCCCAGCAGAAATTACTTGGTTTACGAGACCCCGTTATAAGTTCTATCCATATATGTTCTGATTGCCAACTCATACTTAATCCGATTAAATTTTATTGTAATTTAGAGCATACCTCAAATTAATTTGACTTTACTTTTTTTTGTTTCCCAAGTAACTGCCATCAACTAGCACTAGACCCTTTACGAGTAAGTGGAGTAAGTCATCAAATTGAAATTGGTTAGAGCTAAAATCATAAGATACCCCTTAATAAATATGATATGATCCATAGATATATGATCCCGATATAGATAGAGATAGAGAGAGATCCATGGGCTTTCTCTTTCAGCCATTCGGCGTCCTAGTCGATTTGAAAACGGCTAAAATTCATTTACTCAGACTCATATATCATGCAGGCGTTAGAATTCTTTCCTTTATCTTTATATTTTATATGTGACAAAAATTATATGGTATACTAAATTCAATTAAATAGATATCTGTGTTATGATATAAATCCTAGTTTTGAAGTTTTGAAAAAAAAAAAAATGGAAGAACTTAAGCCCACCGGATCTAGATAATCTTATTTTTTTGAATATGAAGAGATAAAGAAGCCATTGCAATTGCCGGAAATACTAGGCCTACTAAAGGCACAAAAACAGAAGGAAAGCTGAAAGTTGTCATAAAATAGGTGCCTCAATTTATTATTTGTACCTGTTATTGTTTATTTATAAATAAAAATATTTTCTATTATTATAATTAATAATTTGTGAATTTGAATTCAATTTAAAATTCTTAGTATAGAGCTAACTGCTAATTATTATTATGTATAATATAAAAATATAAAGTTAAATGTTTTAAAGTTAATATATAGAAATAGCGAATAAACGCAAGAAATCTAGAACTAACTAAATGAATTTTTTCATCTTTCGAATCTCTCTACACGAAAGATATGCAGGAAAATCCCCTTTGTTCTTAATGATTTTTTCTTTTATTCTTCTTCGTGTCTTCGAATTTAATAATAATAAAGAAAGATTTTCTTAAACATTATTGAAAGATTTGTTAGAATCCGAACTGCTAGGGGTTGTTAACTAAAACAGGATTTTCAGTAAATCGAAATAGAGAAAAAGAAAAAAATCTCTATATATTTTTTTCATTATATCCGTACGACAAGAAGAAAGTGGTTTTGTTTTCCTAATTTGAAGAATTCACCCCTTTTTGATGTTTAAAAAGAATTATATGAACCTTCCTGATTCTCTCTACAGTTAGATTGTATGAAAACAACAAAAATGACGTTCTTTAGTTACTTTTATTCCGATAAACTAACTACTCATTTCCTAAAAAATAACAAAAATTTTCACTTAGTTCTCTATTGAATTTTAATTCAAAGGAAGGAAAGCATGAAACTTAAGTAACTCACCAAGAACACTTTTTAAAATATTACGTGGGACAATTAGGTCGAATAAACCCTTCTCGAATAGGTATTCAGCTGTTTGCGAACCTTCGGGGACGATTTGATTCAATGTTTGTTCAATTACCCGTTTGCCCGCAAATGCAATGTAGGCGTTGGGTTCGGCAATAATGATATCACCCAACATACCAAAACTCGCCGTCACGCCACCAGTAGTAGGAGATGTAAGGATTGATACATAAAATAACTTTTTATTTGACTGATAATCATATAAAGCAGACGAAATTTTAGCCATTTGCATTAAGCTCAAACTTCCTTCTTGCATGCGCGCTCCTCCGGAAGCGCATACTATAATAAGAGGTAGAAACTTTTCGGTAGCATACTCAACCAACCGAGTAATTTTTTCCCCGACTACGGATCCCATACTACCCCCCATAAATTGAAAATCCATAATCCCAACTGCTACGGAAATACCGTTTAGTTGGCCGATGCCGGTTTGGACAGCCTCCGGTAATCCTGTCTTCCTTTGATAAGAATCAATGCGATCTTTATAAGGTTCTTCTTCGGAATGAAATTCAATAGGATCTAAAGAAACCATATCTTCATCCATAGGATCCCAAGTACCGGGATCGATCAAAAGTTCGATTCTATCTGAACTGCTGATTTTCAAATGATATCCACACTGTTCACAAATATTCATTTTTGATTTCAAAAATTTCTTATAATTTAATCCATAACAATTTTCACATTGAACCCACAACTCTCTATATTTTTCCCTTACACCAGTATCATTAGAACTTTCTCTTAAAGTAAAATCACTAACTTTCGCGTCGGTTAGTATACCCGAACCCTCCCTTTCGCTATTTTTTAGAATTTCACCATAAATGGAACTATAAATGTAGTTATCACTGTAATTATCATTATTACTTACAGTGGACGTATCAATCCAGATTTGAGATTGAAGATAACTATCAATGGAACTATTAATATGAGTATCATACAAGTAATGATTCGAGTAGGGATCTTCAACCATAGATGCAGCATTGAGATAACTAGAATTCTGATAACTCGAAAAAGAACTTTCTAGTTCACCCCAAAAAGAATGATTGTTGTCAATCTCAAAAATTTGATTTTCAATATCAAAATATATGGAATAACTGTCTCCATTACTATCCTTAACGAAAAGGGTGGCATCAGGGATAAAATTCCGAAAGTCTTTTACAACGGATAAAGGATCAACCTTACTGTAACTAGAATCGCGACGACCTTCCCAGTACTGAATCCTTTTACTCGTAGCCGTATCATGTTTTTCGCTGGTATTTTCAATAGGACTAAGACTGTTCATTGGTTTAT